ATCTTTAAATGCAACTATCTACGCATCTGATCATATATATCTTACCCCTACGTATAAAGAAGGAGGATTTGCAATGCGAGATCTAAAAACATATTTATCTGTGGCACCAGTACTAAGTACTATATGGTTCGCATCTTTAGCAGGTCTATTAATAGAGATCAATCGTTTATTCCCAGATGCGCTAACATTTCCATTTTTTTAATTCTAGTGATTGACGTGGGAGAGGTTGAGTAAGATTAGAGATACACTAAAATTTCCTGAACTACATCTCACCCTCCCTATTTTTTTCTTTTCTCTTTTTTCCCTTTTTAGAATTCTAAGAAAGGGATGAAAGAGAAAGAATAAAAGTGGATTCAATTGCAGATAAAATCAAAATAGGGTTTAAGATTGGAATCCTCTTAATAATAGAGTGAAAGTGGCATACAAGACCCTTAACTAAAATGTAATGGAATACCACTAGAAATAGAGTTAATTGTATTATTTATTAATTATACAACCTATTGATTTGCAACGAAATCTTTCCTAATTTTTTCCTTTTTTCTTTAGATAAAAAAAGAGAAGAGTTGAGTCAATCAAAAATACAAGAGGAGTTTCATGGCCAAGAGCAAAGATGTACGAGTAAAGATTATTTTGGAATGTATCAGTTGTGTTCGAAACAGTGTTACTAAAGACTCAAGGGGCATTTCCCGGTATATTACGCAAAAGAATCGATCCAATACACCTAGTCGATTGGAATTGAGAAAATTCTGCCCCTGCTGTTACAAACATACAATCCATGGGGAGATAAAAAAATAAATAGATAGAATAAAAAACTCGTCTGTCACCCCCTATTCCAAGGAACGGTAAAAATGACATATTATAATATATAAAATAAATTCTAATAAAGACACCAAACCCTATATTTTGAATTCGAATTCATTTTTTTTTAATCCGACCAAAATAGGATTTCGGGAGAAGGAATAAACAAACCATGGATAAACCCAAGCGACCCTTTCTTAAATCGAAGCGATCTTTTCGTAGGCGTTTGCCCCCGATCCAATCGGGGGATCGAATTGATTATAGAAACATCAGTTTAATTAGTCGATTTATTAGTGAACAAGGAAAAATATTATCAAGACGGGTAAATAAATTGACCTTGAAACAACAACGATTAATTACTAGTGCTATAAAACAAGCTCGTATTTTATCTTCGTTACCCTTTCTTAATAATGAGAAACAGTTTGAAAGAACTGAGTCGACTGCTCAAACAATAGGTTTTAGAACCAGAAATAAATAGGCTTAGCTTACTTTTCAATTGAATCAAATCAAAATTCCAATTAGAACTAAAAATAGGTTGGTGTTTTTGCGATAATCTAAATTGGATTCTTGTGTCAGAATAAAAAAAAAAGAATCGGGAAAGAAGAAATCTTTTTTTATTGAATTCCTTTGTTCATTTTGACAACTTTATCTTAATCTTATCCTGTTTTATCATACTATTTTCTACTCTACCTTCCCGGAGTTCAGTCTCCGGGGACTTCAACTCAAATTACTCCAATGGATCCAAGATTTCATTGGAAATCATATAAAGACAATTCCTATTTAATATAGCTATTTGTGCAAGTATTTTACGATTTAGAAGCAATTGACTTTTGTACAGATCATTTATTAGTCTACTATAACTTAAGGATACCCCTTTCTCACGAATTACTGCATTTATCCGAGTAATCCACAAACGACGAAAGTCTCTCTTTTTCTTATCTCTATCGCGATGAGCCGAAATTAAAGCTCGTATTTTCTGTTGAATAATAGTTCGAGTAAGTCTTGAATGAGCCCCCCGAAAACTGGATGCAAATAAACGCATTTTTGTTCTACGTCTTCGAGCTATATATCCTCGTCTAATTCTAGTCATTGAATAAATGAAACTTTGATGAATAACTAATTGAGTTCCTGTCTTTCAGTTATTCTTTTTCCCCTTACTTTATTTATTAATAACAAAACGGATTCTTCGGATGTATAAAATAAAAATTCCAATGACTTTTGCTACTATAACCTTCCCAACCACAATTTTTTCTTATTTCGAAGTGAACTGTATAGAAATAAGAAATTTTTATTGATATCTAGTATCAATAACATAGATTAGATCTATATAGAATAGATAAATAGAAATGGATTAAAGAATAGAGTGGTTCCATCGTTTCTATGGTGACTTCTTAAACGGTGAGGTCCTCTCTATACACCGGAGCTTCTTCCTTCGTTTAATGAATCTTATTTTTATTGGTAACTTGTACAGTTCACACCTTTGTGTGGCTCTACCTATGCATTATCCAGTAATAGGTCTTTCACAATGAGATCTACCTATATAGTAACGGTATTTAATTCTGAAGGTTAGCTAGGTAGCTGATCCTGTTAGGCCGTTCTTGCAAGCATAATATTTCATTTTTAAAATGAAATAAGATTTCCCCGCTTAATGAATAACCTTTTGTTACCAATGGGGAATTGCTTCTCAGCTTAAATTAAGGTGATTGGATTTGCACCAACGGAAACCATAAATTTCATACGCAATACGGGGATATAATATATTTTAGCCAGTGAATGGAAAATTAATTTTTGTATCCTCTTTATTTATTTGTACTGATCATTCAGACAGATTAATACTGGTTGTTATTGGTTCCTTTCTTTTTGTTCCAGTCCATGATCTGAACGAGTCGCACATACACCCTAGTACATGTTCCTCGGCGCTGAGGACACCCCTTAAGGGCGGGGGATTTCGTAACATTTCGGATTGGCTGTCTTGTGTTTCTAATAAGTTGTTTAATAGTTGGCATGCTGAATGATATACAGACTGAGCTGGTTTAGATCGTTCCTAACCGGATGCTTATGCTTATGAATTTCTTCTATTTAATTCATATTAATAATAGAATAGTAATATAGTAAATGGGGTAAGACGATAAAGAAAATCTCAATCCAATCGAGAATTTATGTGAAATACTTGATATTTTCAGTCAACTGCTACAAGATCTACAATTCCGTGAGCTTGGGCTTCTGTTGCTGACATAAAAACATCCCTTTCCATGTCCTCGGATACAACCCAAAAAGATTTACCTGTTCTTTGGACATAAACCATTGTGATGGTTTCGCGCAAGTTCAGTAGTTCTTCCGCTTCCAGGATAAATTCTCCCGTTTGTGACTCATAAAAAGAACTCGCAGGTTGATGTATCATTACCCTGATGATATAAGATACAAAGGGGTTCTACTAGCTCGCGGAATGAGAAAGAGACTAACACAAGAAAAAGATAGAACTGTACAAGCATCTTTTGGATATTGCATACGGCTCAAGAATGGAATTTCCTACCGAAAATAAAATAGGATTTATCAGACCCAGATCGATAAATGATCCAATTACCACCCTTCCTTTTGGAGGAGTTCAAAATACTATGATGGTTCCGTTGCTTTCTATATTTATATTAGAATTTATATTTAGTCCGTCTGTGATTCAGCAATCCCAAAGTTTCTTTTTGATCCGAGCAAATACGGAAAAGTGGTTCATAACATAAATATTATATTATTAAGAGATTTTTTGGCGTGAAAAAAGTTTGTGACACTGAAATTCCGATAGATAAAATCGGAAATACCTTAGTATTTCATACTACTCTTTCGATACATAATTGAATGTTTTGAGAAAATAATTTTATCATATCGAATTCGAAGTGCCATGCTATTATTACTCAAGATTCTTATTTCATATGGCGAAGGCATAGGCTTCTTTTTTCTCTCAAATAAAAACTCATTGGCGCCAAGCGTGAGGGAATGCTAGACGTTTGGTAATTGCTCCCCCAACCAGGACAAAAGATCCCATTGAAGCGGCTAATCCCATGCATATTGTATGTACGTCTGGTGGCACAAATTGTATGGTATCATAAACTGCTATTCCGGGTATTACCCATCCACCGGGAGAGTTTATAAACACATAAAGCTCTCTGTTACGGTCCTCTATAGTGAGATATACCAGAAGACCAATAAGTTGATTTGAGACTTCATTATCAACCTCTTGGCCTAAAAAAAGTAATCTTTCTCGATAAAGTCGGTTGATTAGGATAAAATTGTATCCCCTAGGAACCGTACACGCACCTTTTGATGCATACGGGTCAAAAGAACCGTGAAAAAAAAAGACTCAATGTATAGATTACGTTTACTGTTCTTTTTTTTTTTCAAAATAACAATCTTTCTTTTTTAAGAAAGAAAAGGTTGTGAACCTTTCACTCTAATACTAATATATATATAAAGGATTCATTAAATCCGTTGAATTTACTTCTCATTGATTTATTGTTTCATCGGGATCCACTCCTCATCACGATGTCATTTTCTTGTTCCTGAATGGGCCTATTGAATTTTTTTAGGTTTATGCTCTACTCCAGGTAAAAAAAGCTAGGTCCGATTTTGGTTTGCGCATATAGGACAAATTCGCTATTACCACGTCTTTGTTGCTACTCATTCAATTTATCCTGTTTTATTTAATGGATTAATATGGATTAACAGAGATCATTCCTTTTTTTTCGTATATTATATATAGTAGAAATAAAATAATTTAGAACGAGGTATCACTAATCAATAAACTAGTCAAATATATACTATGGTAATAAAGAAAAAGATAATTAGAAATAGAAGCCGCAATCATCGGTATATTACTAAGTTGGGTTTTTCTAAACAGAGCCTTTAGAATTTGATTGGTACAACCAAGTCAACCATAAATTTATCTAATTGATAATATTAATCTAGATTCCCCTAAAATGGATCTAATTTCATTTCACGCTCCAAATTATTGATAATTCAATCAATCTTTCTTGGGCGAATAAGAGAATATCTCGATCGGGGGAGAGAATGGGGAAATACCATATGACCCAATATATCTGACAAGTCGCACTATATGTCAACCCAGGATGCGTCTTCCTCTCCAGGACTTCGAAAAGGTACTTTTGGAACACCAATAGGCATTAAATGAAAAAAAAAATGAAGTACTCTATTTTACTTTGATGTGGAAACGTAATAGTGGGTTTATTTTATTAGCCTCATAATAGAATAGTGGTCTTTAGCATCTGATATTTTATCTTTTTATCTTATAGATTGGATAAGTTCCTTCATAACGGAAGTCGGAATGACTAACTCAAAATTATTACAAATACACTCGTGGAATGATGAACAAGTAGGGATCCATTTGCTCCTAGAAAATAGGGTAAACCACCCATTGCATATTGATACTTATCGGGTATAGAATAGATCTGCTTCTCTTTGTTCCTACAAACAGAATTGTTCCATTATTCCCAATAGAATCGAACAAATAGGAATACGATAATTCACAGAAAGGGGGGTCCCTAGCATCCATTTTTCCAATGCAATAAAGTTACATAGTGTCTATTTTTCTTTCAGAAAGGGGTATTTACATGGGTTTGCCTTGGTATCGTGTTCATACTGTTGTATTAAATGATCCTGGTCGGTTGCTTGCTGTCCATATAATGCATACAGCTCTGGTTGCTGGTTGGGCCGGTTCAATGGCTTTATATGAATTAGCAGTTTTTGATCCCTCTGACCCCGTTCTTGATCCAATGTGGAGACAAGGTATGTTTGTTATACCCTTCATGACTCGTTTAGGAATAACCAATTCATGGGGCGGTTGGAGTATTACAGGCGGAACTGTAACAAATCCGGGTATTTGGACTTATGAAGGAGTCGCTACGGCACATATTCTGTTTTCGGGCTTATGCTTCCTGGCCGCTATTTGGCATTGGGTATATTGGGATCTAGAAATCTTTTCTGATGAACGTACAGGAAAACCCTCTTTGGATTTGCCCAAGATCTTTGGAATTCATTTATTTCTTTCAGGAGTAGCGTGCTTTGGTTTTGGCGTCTTTCATGTAACCGGTTTGTATGGTCCTGGAATATGGGTGTCTGATCCTTATGGACTAACTGGAAAAGTACAATCTGTAAACCCAGCCTGGGGCGTGGAAGGTTTTGATCCTTTTGTTCCGGGAGGAATAGCCTCGCATCATATTGCAGCAGGGACGCTGGGTATATTAGCGGGCCTATTCCATCTTAGTGTCCGTCCGCCCCAACGTCTATACAAAGGATTACGTATGGGTAATATTGAAACCGTCCTTTCCAGTAGTATCGCTGCTGTCTTTTTTGCTGCTTTTGTTGTTGCAGGAACTATGTGGTATGGTTCCGCAACTACCCCAATCGAATTATTTGGCCCTACTCGTTATCAATGGGATCAGGGATACTTCCAGCAAGAAATATATCGAAGAGTCAGTGCTGGGCTAGCCGAAAATCAAAGTTTAACAGAAGCTTGGTCTAAAATTCCTGAAAAATTAGCTTTTTATGATTACATCGGCAATAATCCGGCAAAAGGGGGATTATTCAGAGCGGGTTCAATGGACAGCGGGGATGGAATAGCTGTTGGGTGGTTAGGGCACCCCGTCTTTAGAGATAAAGAAGGGCGTGAACTTTTTGTCCGTCGTATGCCTACTTTTTTTGAAACATTTCCGGTTGTTTTGGTAGATGGAGACGGAATTGTGAGAGCCGACGTTCCTTTTAGAAGGGCAGAATCGAAGTACAGTGTTGAACAAGTAGGTGTAACTGTTGAGTTCTACGGCGGCGAACTTAACGGAGTCAGTTACAGCGACCCCGCTACTGTGAAAAAATATGCTAGACGTGCTCAATTAGGGGAAATTTTTGAATTAGATCGTGCTACTTTGAAATCCGATGGTGTTTTTCGTAGCAGTCCAAGAGGTTGGTTTACTTTTGGACATGCGTCGTTTGCTTTGCTCTTCTTCTTCGGACACATTTGGCATGGTGCTAGAACCCTGTTTAGAGATGTTTTTGCGGGTATTGACCCAGATTTGGATTCTCAAGTAGAGTTTGGCGCATTCCAAAAACTTGGAGATCCAACTACCAGAAAACAAGCTGTCTGATACAACATTCCTGGCGTATCTTTTGCTTCTTTAAATTTCTTTATTTATTTTAGAGAAATCCTAATTTGAATCATTACCATTTCTTTGACTCTTGTTTTTCCTTATCCGGAAGATGATTCAAAATAAGCAGGTATGGAAGTTATAATTGTAAACTACGATCGAACCTATGGAAGCATTGGTTTATACATTCCTCTTAGTATCGACTCTAGGGATAATTTTTTTCGCTATCTTTTTTCGAGAACCGCCGAAAATTCAAACTAAGAAATGATTTTTCCTTATCTCAATCTCAAGTGAAGTAATGAGCCTCCCAAAATGGGAGGCTCATTACTTCAACTAGTCTCCGTGTTCCTCGAATGGATCTCTTAGTTGTTGAGCGGGTTGCCCAAAAGCGGTATATAAGGCGTACCCAGTAAAACTTACAAGTAAACCAGATACAGAGATGGCGACTAGGGTTGCTGTTTCCATTATTATAGAATTTCAAGATCATAATGAATCTATGATAAGATCGTTCGTTTATTTACAACAGAATAGTATACAAAGTCAACAGATCTCAATT